ATTTCGAACAGGCATGAAGATAGCATCTATAGGATAACTTCCATCTTGGACGTTATTGGATGTTTTTATAAGATATCCACGATTCCTCTCGATTTGTAATCGAATACACAACTCAATTGGTTCCGTCAAGCTAGCTATCTGCTGTGTATTATCAATGATTTTTACATAAGGCGGTGCGATGATATCTTTGGCGGTTATATATCCGGGGCCCCTAGCACAAATGGCTGCCTCACACGTTCCATATAGATTACTTCTCAATACAATTTCTTTCAAATTCATTAAAATTTCATGGACTGATTCTTGAATACCCACTATGGTAGAATATTCATGCGGTATTTTCGCGGATTTTGCGCGTGTGATACATGTTCCTTCTATTTCTCCAAGCAAAGCTCGTCGCATCGCAATGCCTATTGTGTCAGCTTGACCTTTCAGAAGTGGAGATAGAATAAATCGTCCATAAGAAAGACGTTTACTATCTGCTCTTGATTCAACACACTTCCACTGGAGTGTCCGAGTATCTATTCTTACTTGCTCTCGAACCATAATAATATTATTTGATCAGATCATTGAATCATTTATTTCTCTTGTTTTTCTTGCTGTTGAAATCTCTTCAATTTTTATTTTTACACACGTCGTTTTTTCGGAGGTCTACAGCCATTATGGGGCAAAGGAGTTATATCCCGTACAAAAGTTAATCGTATACCACTTTTGCTAATAGCTCGTAATGCTGCGTCTCTCCCGATACCGGGACCTTTTATCAAGACTTCTGCGCGTTGCATCACTACTGTACGAATAGCGGTTACTGCTGTGGTTTCAGCAGCAAATGGCGATGCTTTTCGTGTACCCCGGAATCCACAATTACCGGCAGAGGACGAAGAAACCACTTGCCCTCGTACATCTGTAACAGTCACAATGGTATTATTAAAACCTGCTTGAACATGAATAACCCCTTTTGGTATTCTACGCGTACTTTTACGTAGACGTCGGGTCCTACGTGAAACCAATTTCAGTCTCGCTTTTGCCATATTTTATCATCTCATAAATATGAGTCAGAGATCGATGGATCTATCCATTTTTGAATATCGGGCCTTTCCCGAGGTTGATTATCCTTGTCTTTGTTTATGCCTTGGGTTGGAACAAATTACTCGAATTCGACCCTGACGGCGTATTAATCGACATTTTTCACAAATTTTACGAACAGAGGCTCTTATTTTCATATTTGCCGACTTTTCACCTTAATTCTGAATCTACGTCTTGGAAGAAAATAAGTTTCTTGAAATTTGGCATCTCGAATCATATTGAATGAATGTTGAAAATGTTGAAGTTGAAAAAAAATACCGAAACTTTTGATTCTTATTTTTTGCAAAGTAAAGAATTCGACTAATTGAAGACTCATTGTATTTTAATAAACCTAAGTGGTAGCTTTCCCGAAATATAACCGAGAATTAGATCATTATTATCTAAATGAACCAAAAATATATCGTTGAGAACGGATTCTTTAATTCAACTTTCCAGAATCAATTTATGTTTTTCAGTTAAACGAAAACCTCTTTTATGCCGGATCCACTTCTTTATTATGGACGATCTAAAACCATAGATGTCGTTTTCAAAGATGAGGTCGTAGATGAGAGACGATATTAGACAACCTGTCCCCTTTCTTTGTCACAAATAGAAAGTTGCGAATTTCATTTGGATATTAGAAGGATTACCATATATAACACAAACATTCGCCACCTATTCTTTCTAATCGAGCCTCTCGGTCTGTCATTAGACCTCGAGAAGTCGAAAGAATTACAATCCCCATTCCGCCTAAAATTCTAGGAATTCGTTGATAGTTAGAATAGATTCGTAGCCCGGGTCGACTGATGCGTTTTAAATTTAAAACTTTTCGATTTCTATAAGGCTCGTTCCGATTCCTTCTATAGCGTAGGGTTAAAACCAAAAAAGATTTGTTGTTTTCGCGATGTTTTCTCACGTTTTCGATAAAACCTTCGCGTAAAAGTATTTTAACAAGACTTTCGCTGAGATTCGTAAATGCTATTCGAACCACTCTTTTTGTATTCATCTCAGCATTTCGTATCGAGGTTAGTATATCAGCAATAGTATCCTTAGCCATAATGAATTAAAGTATTGGTCCCTCCCAATTGTGATATAATCAACATGTTTTTCTTGTTTTTTCTTTGGTTATGACTATGCATTTTTCAAGGTATATGCGCGAGACACAATCTACTAACTGAATCTTAATTGATTTCTTTCAAATAACTCCTCTAAACATAACTATATTCTTTCTGGAATGATATTATGATGGAACTAGATTAGGGTCTCATTTTATAATACTTCGGGAGCTAATGAAACTATTTTAGTAAAATTGAACTGTCTCAATTCCTCTGCAATCGCACCAAAAACTCGAGTGCCTTTTGGATTTCCTTCTTGATCAATGACAACTGCAGCATTGTCATCATAGCGTATTATCATACCGTCGTCGCGTTTGAGTTCTTTACAAGTACGTACAATTACAGCTCTGACCACTTCTGATCTTTCTAGCGACATTTGCGGAACTGCTTCTTTGATCACAGCAACAATAACGTCACCAATATGAGCATATCGACGATTGCTAGCTCCTATGATTCGAATACACATCAATTTGCGAGCCCCGCTGTTATCCGCTACATTCAAATAGGTCTGAGGTTGAATCATATCATTTTTTTGATTATTTTTTTTAGGCAAAGTAAAGGGCGAAGAAAAAAAGAAATATTGTTTGTCCAAAAAACAAAACCTGCACCTGCGATTCGTTTGCCTTTTTCTTTTTCTTTTGCATTTCCAATCCAAATTTTCTCCCGCAAATTTTATCCCGAAAGAATGAATTGAGTTCGTATAGGCATTTTGGACGCTGCTATTGAAATAGCCCTTCTAGCTATATTTTCTGTTACGCCACCGATTTCATAAAGGATTCGACCTGGTTTAACAACAGCTACCCAATATTCAGGCGATCCTTTACCCGAACCCATACGTGTTTCTGCGGCTCTGACTGTAACCGGTTTGTCTGGAAATATACGGACCCATATCTTTCCACCGCGGCGTGCATTTCGTGTCATTGCCCGTCGACCTGCTTCTATTTGTCTAGATGTGATCCAAGAGGGTTCAAGTGCCTGAATAGCATATTTACCAAAACAAATATCATTACCTCGATAAGAAATTCCCTTCATTCTTCCTCTATGTTGTTTACGGAATCTGGTTCTTTTGGGGTTATAGTTGATGGTTGGGTTTGAATTCCATCGCTACTCCAGAATCGGACGTGAGAGTTTCTTCTCATCCGGCTCCTCGCGAATAAAAAGATTAAAAAATCAGGAATTTTAAGGAAATTTAGATAGAATAGAATTTGAATTCAGATAGACTTGTAGTTCATATGATATCCATCGATTTGATATATATAAGTAATATATCGGAGTATGGAGTTCAGCGAATCGATCTCAAATCTGGTAGTAATTTGTATCTTCTTTCTATCGTATAGTGAAAGACCTAAAAGAAGAATATATATATATAATTTGATTGGTTTTGATAATCTTAAAATGAATCTTTCTTTTGTTTTCTCCTTGAATTTAACCGCCTTAGCGTCGTTAATTGACCAAAATTTAGTAATCCAAGAAAAGAAAGTTTTCGCGGGCGAATGTTGACTCTTTCAATTCAATTTTGATTTCGGTTGTAGCCAGAATTTCTAACTTTTTCGAATATATGAATTGGTCTCGGGTCCGTTCCGCCATCCAGATCAATGAATCATTATAATTCGTGTTCAATCGAATTTTTGAGATCCACAGGTTCCGTCGTTCTCATCGCTTCTTACTTAATGTTTAGGTCTGAATTCTGCAATGGAGCTCAATGAAAGTTGTGCGTGAGTCAATCTTCTCAGTCTTTATTGACTCGAAGCTCTTGATTTTTTTGTTCTCTGGACGGATTCATTTTAGTATGGATGAATCTGTATTAATGCTTTCTTACATTGCCCTTTTTATGAGATGGCTCATAGACCTTACATATTCCATATTGGAATTAGCTAGCATCAATCGTCGTTTTCTTTCTTTCTCTCATCCTTCCATTTATCCACACCCTTATTTTCTTTTCTCTATTTTGATTCACAACTTAGAATCTGATTTTTGTTTTGATTTTGGCAAAAGGTTTCAGTTGCTACAAGAATATGACTGATCTGTCATATCTTGACTGGTTCTTTGGATCCAGATAATGTGAAGTGATGAATTGGGTATTTTTCTAGAGTTATTAGTTTCGACTATCAGTGGCTTTTTTTACTAACCCCAAAAAACCAACGAGTCACACACTAAGCATAGCAATTATATCAAGCATTCAATTGAATTTTTATTAAACCCGATAGACTTACGAAGAATTATGAATTCCAGAAATTTTTTGGTTTTGGATTGAACAGAAAAAGAAGAAATGTCTTTCTCGTTTTTTAGTACATTACCAACTAGAAGGGAAGGTCCAGTCAAAGTTTCTTATTCTCCATCAATAAATATCCAAATTTTAATGCCTAATATCCCAGAAATAGTTCGAACTGGATAGGAACAATAATCGATTTTCGCTTGAATGGTTTGTAGGGGAACTCTACCTTCTCGGATCCACTCAACCCGCGCAATTTCTTTTCCGTCAATACGTCCTGCAATTTGTACTCGAATTCCTTTTGTATTTGCTTGTTCAGTTAATTCAATTGCTTTTTTCATTGCTTTTCGAAATGAAATTCTATTCTTTAATTGGTCGGCTATAAATTCTGCAAGAATAGTAGAATTTCTATAAGGCTTTGCAATTCTTATGATAGCAAGGTTAAATTTTCGGTTCACACAATAAAATTCTTTTTGTAAATTTCTCTGTAATTCTTCGATTTCTTGCGGTCGCTTTTCGTTAAATAATTTTTGGGATGCTGTATAGATTTTAATTTTGATTACATCGATTTGTTTTTGAATCTCTATACGTATAATTCCTTCGACGACGGAGTA